ACCTAATAATATGGTATTTAAAAAAAAGAATTATAGGACACCCGTGTGAATTCGGACCTCTTCGAGTCAACTTGGACCATATTTCCTGACCTAAAATTCTACGCAAATCAAGATCGAGAAAAGGAAGTTTTGCAATCATTGACTCAAACTCATTGTCGAATCCCATTCAGCAGAATATGGAGGTACTTATGGCGGAACGGGCCAATCTGGTATTTCACAATAAAGTGATAGATGGAACTGCTATTAAACGACTTATTAGCCGATTAATAGATCACTTCGGGATGGCATATACATCACACATCCTAGATCAAGTAAAGACTCTGGGTTTCCAGCAAGCCACTGCTACATCCATTTCATTAGGAATTGATGATCTTTTAACGATACCTTCTAAGGGCTGGCTTGTCCAAGATGCTGAACAACAAAGTTTGATTTTGGAAAAACACCATCATTATGGGAATGTACATGCGGTAGAAAAATTACGCCAATCTATTGAGATATGGTATGCTACAAGTGAATATTTGCGACAGGAAATGAATCCTAATTTTAGGATGACGGACCCTTTAAATCCAGTCCATATGATGTCTTTTTCGGGAGCTAGAGGAAATGCATCTCAAGTACATCAATTAGTAGGTATGAGAGGATTAATGTCGGATCCCCAAGGACAAATGATTGATTTACCTATTCAAAGCAATTTACGCGAAGGACTGTCTTTAACAGAATATATTATTTCTTGCTATGGAGCCCGTAAAGGAGTTGTAGATACTGCGGTACGCACATCAGATGCTGGATATCTTACGCGTCGACTTGTTGAAGTAGTTCAACATATTGTTGTACGTCGAACAGATTGTGGCACTATCCGAGGGATTTCTGTGAGTCCTCGAAATAAAAGTCGGATGATGTCAGAAAGAATTTTTATCCAAACATTAATTGGTCGTGTCTTAGCAGACGATATATATATAGGTTCCCGATGTGTCGCCTTTCGAAATCAAGATCTTGGGATTGGACTTGTCAATCGATTCATAACCTTTGGAACACAATCAATATCTATTAGAACTCCCTTTACTTGTCGGAGTGCATCTTGGATCTGTCGATTATGTTATGGTCGCAGTCCCACTCATGGTGACCTAGTTGAATTGGGGGAAGCTGTAGGTATTATTGCGGGTCAATCTATTGGCGAACCGGGGACTCAACTAACATTACGAACTTTTCATACCGGCGGAGTATTTACAGGAGGTACTGCCGAACATGTACGAGCCCCTTATAATGGAAAAATAAAATTTAATGAGGATTTGGTTCATCCTACACGTACACGTCACGGGCATCCTGCCTTTCTATGTTATATAGACTTGGCTGTAATTATTGAGAGCGAAGATATTATACATAGCGTGACTATTCCACCAAAAAGTTTTCTTTTAGTTCAAAATGATCAATATGTGGAATCAGAACAAGTGATTGCTGAGATTCGCGAGGGAACATACACTTTTCATTTTAAAGAAAGGGTTAGAAAATATATTTATTCTGACTCCGAGGGCGAAATGCATTGGAGTACTGATGTATCCCATGCACCCGAATTTACATATAGTAATGTCCATCTCTTACCAAAAACAAGTCATTTATGGATATTATCAGGAGGTTCATGTGGATCTAGTCTAATTCTTTTTTCGATCCACAAAGATCAAGATCAAATGAACATACCCTTTCTTTCCGTCGAAAGAAAATCTATTTCTAGCCTCTCAGTGAATAATGATCAAGTGAGCCGAAAATTTTTCAGTTCGGATTTTTCTGATAAAAAAAAATATGGGATTCCCAATTATTCAGAATTGAATCGAATCGTAGGTACTAGTCATTATAATTTCATATATTCTGCTATTTTTCATGAGAACTCGGATTTATTAGCAAAAAGGCGAAGAAATAGATTTCTCATTCCATTCCAATCGATTCAAGAGCACGAGAAAGAGTTCATCCCGCATTCAGGTATCTCCATTGAAATACCCATAAATGGTATTTTCCGTAGAAACAGTATTTTTGCTTTTTTTGATGATCCTAGATACAGAAGAAAGAGTTCCGGAATTCTTAAATATGGAACTCTAAAGGCGGACTCAATCATCCAAAAAGAGGATATGATTGAGTATCGAGGAGTCCAAAAATTTAAGACAAAATACGAAATGAAAGTAGATCGCTTTTTTTTCATTCCTGAGGAAGTGCATATTTTACCCGAATCCTCCGCCATAATGGTACAGAACTATAGTATCATTGGAGTCGATACACGAATCACTTTAAATATAAGAAGCCAAGTTGGCGGATTGATCCGAGTGGAGAGAAAAAAAAAAAGGATTGAACTCAAAATATTTTCGGGGGATATTCATTTTCCGGACAAGACAGATAAGATATCCCGACATAGTGGCATCTTGATACCGCCGGGAAGGGGAAAAACAAACTCTAAAGAATCCAAAAATTTGAAAAATTGGATTTATGTCCAACGGATCACACCAACCAAGAAAAAGTTTTTTGTTTTGGTGCGGCCCGTAGCCACCTATGAGATAGCGGACAGTATAAATTTAGCAACACTATTCCCACAAGATCTCTTTCGGGAAAAGGATAATATTCAACTTCGAGTTTTCAACTATATCCTTTATGGAAATGGTAAACCAACTCGCGGAATTTCTGACACAAGTATTCAATTGGTTCGAACTTGTTTAGTCTTGAATTGGGACCAAGACAACAAAAATTATTCCCTCGAGGAGGTCCGCGCTTTCTTTGTTGAAGTAAGTACAAAGGGTTTGATTCGAGATTTCATAAGAATTGGCTTAGTGAAATCCCATATTTCGTATATAAGAAAAAGGAATAATCCGCCGGATTCAGGATTGATCTCTGCAGATTCCATGAATCCGTTTTATTCGATTTCTCCCAAGGCTGGCATTCTTCAACAATCGCTTAGACAAAATCCCGGAACTATTCGTATGTTCAGAAATAAGGAATCCCAATCGTTGTTAATTTTATCATCCTCTAATTGTTTTAGAATCGGTCCATTTAATCATGTAAAATATCACAATGTTATAAACCAATCAATAAAAAAAAACCCTCTAATTACAATTAAAAATTCGTCGGGCCCCTTAGGAACAGCCATTCCAATTTCGAATTTTTATTCATTTTGGCCTTTACTAACTTATAATCAGATCTCTGTAATTAAATATTTGCAACTTGATAACTTCAAATATATTTTTCAAGTAATTCACTCTTATTTAATAGATGAAAACGGAAGAATTTTTAATCTAGATCCGTACAGTAACCTTGTTTTGAATCCATTCAAATTGAATTGGTATTTTCTTCATCAAAATTATAATAATAATTATTGTGAGGAAACGTCCACAATAATTAGTCTTGGACAATTTTTTTGTGAAAATGTATGTATAGCCAAAAAAGAACCATACCTAAAATCTGGTCAAGTTTTAATTGTTCAAAGGGATTCTGTAGTAATAAGATCCGCTAAGCCCTATTTGGCTACTCCGGGAGCAAAAGTTCATGGGCATTATAGAGAAATTCTTTACGAAGGGGATACATTAGTTACATTTATATATGAAAAATCGAGATCCGGTGATATAACACAAGGTCTTCCAAAAGTAGAACAGGTGTTAGAAGTCCGCTCGATTGATTCAATATCGCTGAACTTAGAAAAGCGGATTAAGGGTTGGAACAGGTGTATAACAAGAATTCTTGGAATTCCTTGGGGATTCTTGATTGGTGCTGAGCTAACTATAGTGCAAAGTCGTATTTCTTTGGTTAATAAGATTCAAAAGGTTTATCGATCCCAGGGGGTGCAGATTCATAATAGGCATATCGAAATTATTGTACGTCAAATAACATCCAAAGTTTTGGTTTCAGAAGAGGGAATGTCTAATGTTTTTTTACCTGGAGAATTGATTGGATTGTTACGAGCAGAACGCACGGGGCGTGCTTTAGAAGAAGCAATCTGTTATCGAGCCGTTTTATTAGGAATAACTCGAGCGTCTTTGAATACTCAAAGTTTTATATCCGAAGCAAGTTTTCAAGAAACTGCTCGAGTTTTAGCAAAAGCTGCTCTTCGGGGTCGTATCGATTGGTTGAAAGGCCTGAAAGAAAATGTTGTTCTAGGGGGGGTGATCCCCGCCGGGACCGGGTTCAACAAAGGATTGGTGCATTGTTCACGGCAACATACCAACATTCTTTTGGAAAAAAAAACAAAGAATTTATCTTTATTAGAGGGAGATATGAGAGATATTTTATTTTACCACAGGGAATTTTGTGACTCTTCTATTTAAAAATCTGCCTTTTCTAGAATTGAATAATTCCTAATAGCAGATTCCTATTTTGAATTTCATTTTTTATTGTTTGCTGTAGTCATTTGCTTTGGTAATTTGTTAACACTAATAAAGATAATAATGAATACAAAATAATGGCTCGGCTCGKGCATAAACGGCCATCCCCGGKACAAGAGAAGGKTCCATTGGAACAAATTTTTATTTTAGTTTGGGGTACCCCCTTTTTAAGTGTGAAAAGAAATGACAAAAAGATATTGGAACATTGATTTGGAAGAGATGATGAGAGCAGGAGTTCATTTTGGACATGGTACTAGGAAATGGAATCCTAGAATGGCACCTTATATTTCTGCAAAGCGTAAAGGTATTCATATTATAAATCTGACTAGAACTGCTCGTTTTTTATCAGAAGCTTGTGATTTAGTTTTTGATGCAGCAAGTAGGGGAAAACAATTCTTAATTGTTGGGACAAAAAATAAAGCAGCTGATTTAGTGTCGCGGGCTTCAATAAGGGCTCGGTGTCATTATGTTAATAAAAAGTGGCTCGGCGGCATGTTAACAAATTGGTCCACTACAGAAAAAAGACTTCATAAGTTTAGGGACTTGAGAACTGAACAAAAGACAGAGGGATTCAACCGTCTTCCGAAAAGGGATGCAGCTGTGTTGAAGAGACAATTATCTCGCTTGGAAACATATCTAGGCGGAATTAAATATATGACGGGATTGCCTGATATTGTAATCATCATCGATCAGCAAGAAGAATATACGGCTCTTCGAGAATGTATAACTTTGGGAATTCCAACCATTTCTTTAATCGATACAAATTGTAATCCCGATCTCGCGGATATTTCTATTCCAGCAAATGATGACGCTATAGCTTCAATTCGATTCATTCTTAACAAATTAGTATTCGCAATTTGTGAGGGTCGTTCTAGCTATATACAAAATTCTTGATTAATAATAAGATAAATAAATCAATTTTTTTTGAGGGAGGGGCTCCCTGTATTTCGATTTATAAAATCGGTTACTATTCCTGAATCATACAAAAGAAAAAGAGATAAAAAACTGGGGATATTGTATGATTAGTTTAGTTGGTATCCAAAACTAAAATAGAAAATTCAAGTAAATTAAGTAAAAAAAAGGGGGGTCTTGAATCAAAATAATTTAAAGTTCTTATTTCTGTCAGAGGGCAATATGAATGTTTTATCATGTTCCATCAATACACTAATAAAAGAAGGGTTATATGAGATATCTGGTGTAGAAGTAGGCCAACATTTCTATTGGCAAATAGGGGGGTTCCAAGTCCATGCGCAAGTCCTTATTACTTCTTGGGTTGTAATTGCTATCTTATTAGGTTCCGCAGCTCTAGCGGTTCGCAATCCACAAACCATTCCAACTGGCGGCCAAAACTTCTTTGAATTTGTCCTTGAATTCATTCGAGACGTGAGTCAAACCCAGATTGGAGAAGAATACGGTCCATGGGTTCCCTTTATTGGAACCCTCTTTTTATTTATTTTTGTTTCTAACTGGTCAGGAGCCCTTTTACCGTGGAAAATTATCCAGTTACCTCAAGGGGAGTTAGCAGCACCAACGAATGATATAAATACGACGGTTGCTTTAGCTTTACTCACATCAGTAGCATATTTTTATGCGGGTCTTAGCAAAAAAGGATTAGGGTATTTCAGTAAATACATTCAACCAACTCCAATTCTTTTACCCATTAACATCTTAGAAGATTTTACAAAACCTCTATCACTTAGTTTTCGACTTTTCGGAAATATATTAGCCGATGAATTAGTAGTTGTTGTTCTTGTTTCTTTAGTACCTTTAGTGGTTCCTATACCTGTCATGTTCCTTGGATTATTTACAAGCGGGATTCAAGCTCTCATTTTTGCCACTTTAGCTGCGGCTTATATAGGCGAATCTATGGAGGGTCATCATTAACGATTTTTTTTTTAATATTCATTTTTAGGTTAGCCCAATTATAGAATAGTTGGTTTACGTTATGTAAGAAACACTTGTATATGTGATATTTGATATTGACTAGGTATATATGAGTTAAAGATCTATCTAATCTGCCCCACTACTTTTGTGAATTTCTATTTAGATACCGATTCGATTAGAAGTTCTTCTTTTTTATCTGTGAATTGGTTGAAAAAAAGGATCAAAAAAAGAACGAAGAATTAAAAGAAAAGAATGGTTCACAAAAAATAAACGGCATAAAAAAGTCATATATATATATTATGCATTTTTCAAAATCCCGTGGATCCGAACTAATATCAAAGTAATTCTTATGATTCAATAATAGAATTAGATTATTTCAAAATAGAATGATATTATTTCAATTCAAGTTTTTGGTTATTTTGGCTGGATGAATCTTAACGATGACTTAATTATAATTAAGTCCTAAGTCATTGGATGATTGTATCATTAACTATTTCTTTATTTTGGTGTGAGGAACTTATCATGAATCCACTGGTTTCTGCTGCTTCGGTTATTGCTGCTGGGTTGGCTGTTGGGCTTGCTTCTATTGGACCTGGAGTTGGTCAAGGTACAGCTGCGGGTCAAGCTGTCGAAGGTATCGCGAGACAACCTGAGGCAGAAGGAAAAATACGAGGTACTTTATTGCTTAGTTTGGCTTTTATGGAAGCTTTAACAATTTATGGCCTGGTTGTAGCATTAGCGCTTTTATTTGCGAATCCTTTTGTTTAATCCTAGAAATCAGAAAATTATGAATTTTTTTTTTCATAGTTTTTTTTTTATTCTATCAAGATTTCACTCCTACAATTATTCATTGAGACAACAACCCTTGGGAAGGACTAATTTGAGGATGGGGAATTAACACATCGATTCGCTTTCTTCCTTCCCCTTATTCTTTTTAGTTTAATGGAAACTTTTTGTTAAGGAGTGTTGCGCAAAAAGGAGGTTTAGGTTTTTTAAAATTGACATAAACCTTGGTCTCAAATTCTAGCTTAATTCTAATTAAGTCTCATTATTATTATTGAAAATTCAAAATTTTGGAAAATCAATTTGTAAATAGAATAGGTTTTTGATTCTGTTTATAAATATCCAAATAGGTAAATTAAATTATAAATTATTAAAAAAAAATTTCTTTTTATTGAAAAAAAAAAAGAATAAAAAGGACAGAGTTCTTTTTTATAGTTTAGCTAGAAGAGGAGATTCTATGAAAAATTTAACCGATTCT